AGTTTATATTTATGAAGGTTGAGTTATTATACTGGTAAATAGATTTCTTGAGGCTTGTAAGTTTATAATTGTGTTATATTGGGCTTAGATTTATTTAAAAGTGATTTTTTGTACAAAATAGTTAATTAGTGATAGTTTTCAGTTTATATTGATTTTTATTGTTAAATTTCTTTAAAAGTTAATAAAATTTGAAACCCGTGGTATAATAAATACTTAATAAAAGATAAATATATATTTGACATAAAATCTTATTCTACCAAAAGAAAAAGCAGTATTTGAAGAATAAATATTACATATTATAAGATATTTGCCTTATCAAAAAGTATAAACACTTATATGTCCTAGTGATTTAGAGTATTTATATATAATATATTTATACTATATGATTCTAATCTTATTAATTGTCAATAAGATATAATTATTAATTAAATTATTATTTAAATAAAATACATACTTATTATTAATAATATACCAATTAAATATTTATTATTAAACCAATCTCAACTTATTTTTGTACAAAATAGTTAATTAGTTATTTTTCTCTATACTTCATTTAATAGATAAGAAAAAAATGAAGTATAGAGAAAAATAATATGCTTTTAAGGAATGATTTGAAGGGGTTTAAATAAAATAAGAGCTTCTTGGACCTGAGGGGGTTTATTATCTAGCTATGCTTTTAAGGAATGATTTGAAGGGGTTTAAATAAAATAAGAGCTTCTTGGACCTGAGGGGGTATATTAATTGGAAGAGTTATGAGTTTTATTCTGGCTCAGTAATAATTTATTGTTGCATTGATTTATATATAAGTGGGTGTTGAATATTAGGTCTTAATGATTTTGTGGTGGATTAATGTAATATTTTGTATTAGATATAAAAGATATTTTGATCTAGTAATTGTTAGGAAGTATTGATGAAGTATGTGCCAGCAGTCGCGGTTAGACATTAGATATGAGTAAATTTTATTGGTCATGTAGTTTATAGTGGTGTAATTATGAAGGTTGGGTTATTAGGTGAAATTAATAATTTTGGGGTATGGATTATAATATAATTGTGATGCTGTGAAATCAAATATGTAAACTAGGATTAGATACCCTATTATTTTTGAATTAAAGTTGGGGACTGGAGTAGTAGTAGATATGGGCTTGAAACTTAAAGAATTTGGCGGTATTTTAGTCTAGTTAGAGGAATCTGTTCAGTAATTGATAATCCGCACTGAACCTTACTTATTTTGTGTTTGTATGCCGTCGTTGTTGAAAATCTTTTTAGGGTATTTTCTTAATATTGGATTAGGTAATATTTCAGATCAAGGTGCAGTTTATGAATGAGTTGAAATGGATTACATTATTATTAATATGTGGATATATTATTGTAAGATAATAGTTGAAAATGGATTTAATAGTAATAATTTAAAGATTGTTATTATGAAATTAGCTCTAGAATATGTACACATCGCCCGTCGCTCTCGTTAATTAAGGTGAGATAAGTCGTAACATAGTAGGTGTACCGGAAGGTGTAGCTAGATTGTCAAGTTAATCTATTAGTTGGGATTTTCATTTACATTGAAATGATGATTGTGCAATTCGATCTAACTTGATTATATTATGTTTTATTATAAATAATTAGTATTGGAATTAGAATTGTTGTTATTGTATTTTAAAGATTTAATTTTGTTAATTATAGTTGATTTGTACTGTTAAGGGATTAATTAATAATTATATCTTGTAAGTTGATTTAATTTATTGTACCTTGTGTATCAGGGCTTATTAAAATAGAAAAATATAGGTTATTATTCTCGATATTTGAGGAGCTAATTAATTAATATAATTATTGTTATATAATTATTATTAATATTTAATTAGTGGTGAAATGTTATTCGATTTGAAGGGTATCTAGTTTTCTTGGAAATAAATTTAATTTATATTTTGATTTTAATTGATTGAGTGGAAGAAGTAATTTGAATTAAAATAAATATTTAAGGGGTTTAGCTCTTGAATAAATTTATATAATTTGTGTTGATTATGAGTATGTGGATTTAATGTTGATTATCATTTTGAGGATGTGAAAATTTTGACTATATTTTAGTATTTTCTTTATTTTAAAATTTATTTTTTTTTACTGTGAATAAGTGATTTAATTTTTTTTGTTATTGGGAATATGATGAGATTAGTAAATTATAAATTTATAAGGTTGATTTTGGTTATTAATTTTTTCTGAGGAATTCGGCAAAATTTATATTCGCTTGTTTATCAAAAACATCTTTTTTTGAATTAATTTGGAAATATGGCCTGCCCACTGAATAAGTAATTTGAAGGGCCGCGGTAATTTGACCGTGCAAAGGTAGCATAATCATTAGTTTTTTAATTGAAGGCTGGAATGAATGGTTGGACGAGATATAGACTATCTGAGGTTAATTGATGGTTGAAGTTAAATATTAAGTAAGAATGCTTAAATTTTTTTGTGGGACGAGAAGACCCTATAGAGTTTAATATAATGATTTTGTTTAATATTTGTTATTTTGAGGATTATAGTATTATTATATTTGGTTGGGGTGATTATGAAATATAAAGAGCTTTTTTGTTTAATATACATTGATTTGTGGTTAAGTGATCCATTAATAATGATTAAAAGTTGAAATTACCTTAGGGATAACAGCGTAATTTTTTTTGAGAGTTCTTATTGACAAGGAAGATTGCGACCTCGATGTTGAATTAAGATAAATATTGGGTGTAGAAGTTTAATTATAATATTAGGTCTGTTCGACCTTTAAAATCTTACATGATTTGAGTTCAGACCGGCGTGAGCCAGGTTGGTTTCTATCTATAATTAGTTTAAGTTTTTTAGTACGAGAGGACCAAGAATTTGAAATAATTTTTATTATTAGTATAATATTGATGTGCTAATTTGGCAGAGAAGTGCGGTGGATTTAGAATCTGTATATATAGATTAACTCTATAAGTAGTATTGTTTAATTTTGTTACTATTTTGGTAGGGTTAATTTTATTAGTTTTTGTAATAGTTGGGGTAGCTTTTTTAACTTTATTGGAACGGAAGGTTTTAGGGTATATTCATATTCGTAAAGGTCCAAATAGGGTAGGATTAAATGGGGTTTTTCAACCTTTTAGCGATGCAATTAAATTATTTTTGAGGGAACAAACTTTTCCATTGGTTTCTAATTTTGTTTCATATTATTTTGCTCCTGTAATTAATTTATTTTTGGCATTAATTATTTGAATGTTAATACCTTATTTAGGGGGGTTTTTTTTTTTTGAAATAGGGTTTTTGTTTTTTTTAGGATGTTTAAGATTGGGTGTTTATACTATTATAATTGCTGGTTGGTCATCTAATAGAAATTATTCAATATTAGGGGGGCTTCGGGCGGTGGCTCAAACAATTTCTTATGAGGTAAGATTGGGCTTGGTGTTATTATCATTTGTTTTTTTGGTTGGGAGATATAATTTGGTAATATTATATTATTATCAGAGGTATGTTTGATTATTATTTATTTTTTTTCCTTTGGGTTTGGTTTGGTTTGCTTCAAGTTTAGCTGAGACTAATCGCACACCTTTTGATTTTGCTGAAGGGGAATCTGAGTTAGTTTCAGGATTTAATGTTGAATATAGAAGTGGTGGTTTTGCATTAATTTTTTTAGCTGAGTATGCAAGAATTTTATTTATGAGTATAATAATAGTGATGATTTTTTTAGGAGGGGATATTAATTCTTTTTTTTTTTATTTGAGGTTGGTTATTATTTCATTTTTATTTGTTTGGGTTCGGGGAACATTACCTCGGTTTCGGTATGATAAGTTGATGTATTTGGCTTGGAGGAGATTTCTTCCTTTATCATTAAATTATTTGTTGTTCTTTGTGGGTTTAAAGATATTAATATTTTCTTTTCTTATTTAAGGGAATATATTTAAGTAGAAGTTAATAGGAGAGTTTAACTCCTTAAGTTATATTTTCAAAATATAATACTTTCTAAAAGTGGTTAACTTTTTTTAATTGGATAGGATTTTATCTCACGTTTTTAGGGTGAGGGGTGTAAAGATATAGTAGGAAAAGTATAAAATTGTTAAAATTTGTCCTGTAATAATAAATGGTTCTTCTACTGGTCGTGCTCCAATTCATGTTAGTAGAATTACTGTATTTACTATAATTCAAAATAGGATTTGATTAATTGGGTAGAATTGATTTCCTCGGAAGTTGGACTGATATATGGGCATAATAAATAGAATTGTAATAGAGAGAAATAGGGCAATAACTCCTCCTAGTTTATTAGGGATGGATCGTAAAATTGCATATGCAAATAGAAAGTATCATTCTGGTTGGATGTGAATTGGTGTAACGAGTGGATTTGCGGGTGTGAAGTTATCTGGATCTCCTAATATATAAGGATTATTAAGTGTTAATAAGGTTAATATAAATAGTAATAAAATGAATCCCACTGAATCTTTAATAGAAAAATAGGGGTGAAAAGGAATTTTGTCAATATTACTATTTAATCCTAAAGGATTATTTGATCCTGTTTGATGAAGGAATAGGAGATGAATTATAACTAGTGCTAATACAATAAAAGGGAGAAGGAAGTGAAATGTGAAGAATCGATTGAGGGTTGCGTTATCGACTGCGAAACCTCCTCAAACTCATTGAACTAGATCAATTCCTATATAAGGAATTGCTGATAGGAGATTTGTAATAACTGTTGCTCCTCAAAATGATATTTGTCCTCATGGTAAAACGTATCCTATAAATGCTGTTGCTATAGTTGTGAGGAAAATAATTACTCCAATTGACCATGTATGTATAAATTTAAATGATCCATAATATATTCCTCGTCCTACGTGTATGTAAATACAAATGAAAAATATTGATGCACCATTTGCATGGAGGGTTCGTATTAGTCAACCATAATTTACATCTCGGGAAATATGATTAACTCTGGAGAAGGCTAAATCAATATTTGGACAGTAGTGTATAGCTAGAAAGATTCCTGTAATGATTTGAATTACTAAACATAATCCTAGTATTGATCCGAAATTTCATCATGAATTGATATTGCTTGGTGTAGGTAAGTCGACTAGGGAATTATTAATAATTTTTAATAAGGGGTGGGTTTTTCGTATGGGTTTATTCATTAGTTTATTTTTCGTAAGGGTCCTATAAAAATATTTGTGATTTTTACCACTGCAATTAATGATAGAAATAGATAAGATCCTATTATAATGGTAATTAAGTGTGTTGGTATGTTATATAGTTTTAAAACTTGATTGTTAAATAGGTTATTTATGTTGGTAAATAGATAATTATCTTGGTTGTAGGAATATCTTTGGATTTGTTTAAAAAAGATAATTGGAATAATAATAACTGCTATAAATAGGATTGTTTTTTTTGTGATAGTAATAATTTCATTAGAGGCAAGTCTTGTTATGTAGATAAATAAAATTAATATACCACCGATGAAGATTAAGAATAGAATATAGGAAAATCAAAAGGTTGGTGAAATTATACCTGTAATTAGTGTAATTAGTGTAGTTTGGATTAAAAGGATTATACCTATAATTATAGGATGGTTAATAAACATTGATATTATGGATATAAGGGTACTAAATAAAATAATGAATTTAATATCAGAGGGTAGTTTATGAAAATATCAGTTTTGGGTATTGATGAAGAAGGGAAGTCTTTTCCTCTGAAGTCTTAAAAGTTTTTACTTATTTTTGGTTTACAAGACCAATATTTTTTTTAAATTATTAAAACTAATGTTGATTTATATTTTTATAATGTTTATATGTGGTATGTGGGTTTTTTGTTCTAATCGAAAACATTTATTGCTTACATTATTGGGGTTGGAGTTTATTGTTTTGATTTTATATTTTGAAATTTATTATTATTTATTGAGTATGGATTATGAATTGTTTTTTAGAATGGTTTTTTTAACTTTTTCGGTTTGTGAGGGAGCTTTGGGATTATCTATTTTAGTGAGAATAATCCGTAGATATGGAAATGATTATTTTAATACTTTTAATATTCTTCAATGTTAAAGATTGTATTGTTTGTAATTTTTTTAATCCCTATTTGTTTTTTGCAAAAAATTTGGTGGGTAGTTCAGTCTTATCTATTTATTTTGATATTTATCTATATAAATATATTGCCTTTTTTTTATTGTTTTGGAAACATTAGATACTTTTTTGGATTTGATTATATTAGTTTTGGTTTAATTGGCTTAAGAATTTGAATTTGTGTTTTAATATTAATGGCTAGAGAATCAGTTTTTTTTTTAAGGTATTTTAATTCTTTTTTTATAGTGGTAGTTTTGGTATTGATGTTAATATTGATTTGTACTTTTAGAAGAATAACTATATTTTCTTTTTATTTATTTTTTGAAAGAAGATTAATTCCTACGTTATTTCTTATTATAGGGTGAGGGTATCAACCTGAACGTTTGCAGGCTGGGGTATATTTACTGTTTTATACGTTATTGGCTTCATTACCTTTATTGGTTGGTATTATGTACTTATACAATTGTATTGGTAGATTGGCAATTTATTTAATTGGGAGCTTTACTGGGGTGGGTTGATTAATATACTTTTCAATGATTATGGCATTTTTAGTTAAAATGCCAATATATATAGTTCATTTATGGCTTCCTAAAGCTCATGTTGAAGCACCAATTTCTGGTTCAATAATTTTGGCCGGAGTCCTTTTAAAGTTAGGTGGATATGGGTTACTTCGTTTTATAGTTATTTTAACATCTATTGGTACTAAACTGAATTATATATGAATTTCTATTAGTTTGGTTGGTGGTGTTTTGGTTAGAATAATATGTTTGCGGCAAACTGATTTGAAATCATTAATTGCTTATTCTTCCGTGGCTCATATAGGGATAGTAATTAGAGGTTTAATAACTATAATGTATTGAGGATATTGTGGTTCTTATAGATTAATAATTGGTCATGGGTTGTGTTCATCTGGTTTATTTTGTTTAGCAAATATTTCTTATGAGCGGTTAGGTAGACGAAGTTTATTAATTAATAAGGGTTTAATGAATTTTATACCTAGATTGTCAATATGGTGATTTTTATTATGTTCATGTAATATAGCTGCTCCTCCGTCGTTGAATTTAATTGGTGAAATTATGTTATTAAATAGTTTAGTAGGTTGGAGATGAATTACAATGTTTATATTAATATTATTGTCATTTTTTAGAGCTGTTTATACATTATATCTATTTTCTTATAGTCAGCATGGTATATTATATTCTGGAATATATTGTTGTTCTTTAGGATATATTCGTGAATTTTTATTATTGTTTTTACATTGATTTCCTTTAAATGTATTAATTTTATGTGGAGATTATATAGTTATCTGATTATACTTGAATGGTTTAAGAGAGGAAAATATCAATTTGTGGTGTTGGTGATGTATTTATGAAGTACTTCAGGTGATGATATATTTAGGGGTTTGTATATTGAGTTTTTTATATTTGTTTATGAGAAGATTAATATTATTATTATTGGGATTTTATTTTATTATAAGTGATTTAATTTTTTTTGTAGAATGAGAATTTATTACTTTGAATTCTTCTAGAATTGTAATAACTTTTTTATTGGACTGAATGTCATTGATATTTATAGGATTTGTTTTTTTTATTTCTTCTTTAGTTATTTTATATAGAGATGATTATATAGTAGGTGATTTAAATATTAATCGTTTTATTTTTTTGGTTTTACTATTTGTTTTTTCTATAATGTTTTTGATTATTAGTCCTAATATAATTAGAATTTTATTAGGATGGGATGGGTTGGGATTAGTATCTTATTGTTTAGTAATTTATTATCAAAATGTTAAATCTTGTAATGCTGGTATATTAACTGCTCTATCAAATCGAATTGGGGATGTGGCTTTATTAATAGTTATTTCATGAATATTAAATTTTGGGAGATGGAATTATATTTATTATTTGGATTGTTTTAAAATTAGAGGGGAAATAGAATTAATTACCTTTTTAATTGTTTTAGCAGCTATAACTAAGAGTGCTCAAATTCCTTTTTCTTCTTGATTACCTGCAGCAATAGCTGCTCCAACTCCTGTATCTGCCTTAGTTCATTCTTCTACTTTGGTTACTGCTGGAGTATACTTATTAATTCGGTTTGGCGTGGCTTTTAATAATTTTTTAAATGAAGTTTTATTAATTATTGGTGTTTTAACAATATTTATGGCTGGGGTAGGGGCAAATTATGAATTTGATTTAAAAAAAATTATTGCTTTATCAACGTTAAGTCAGTTAGGATTAATAATAGGGATTTTATCATTAGGATATTATAAGTTGGCTTTTTTTCATTTATTAATACATGCATTGTTTAAGGCTTTATTATTTATATGTGCTGGTGTAATAATTCATTTTATAAATGATTCACAAGATATTCGATGTATAGGAAATTTAGGCTCTCAAATGCCTTTTACTTCTTCTTGTTTAATAGTTTCTAATTTTTCTTTATGTGGAATACCATTTTTGGCTGGGTTTTATTCTAAGGACTTAATCTTAGAGATAACTTCAATATGTTATTTAAATATTTTTATTTTTTTTATATTTTATTTTTCTACTGGGTTGACTGTGTGTTATTCTGTGCGTTTATTTTATTATACTTTATATGGTGATATAAACATAGTATCATTTTATTATATAAATGAGGATAATAAGAAAATATTAATTGGAATAAATTTATTGTTAATTATAGTTATTTTTGGTGGTTCTTTAATGAGTTGATTTTTTTTTCCTACTCCAATTATTATTTGTTTATCTTTATTATATAAATTATTGGCTTTGATGGTTAGAGTAACTGGTGGATATATGGGCTATGAGTTATCAAAATTGAATTTAGGTGATGGGTTATTATTTAGGAAGATTATAAATTTAGTTTATTTTATAAGTATAATATGATATTTACCTTATATTTCTACTTATTGTATTTCTTCAATACCTTTAAAGGCAGGGTACTCTATTTTGAGGGGAATAGATTTTGGTTGAAGAGAATATTTTGGTAGACAGGGATTATTTACTTATATAATATTTATAAGTAAAGTAAATCAGGTTTGGCAATTTAATAATCTAAGGGTATATATATTGTTTTATATGGTGTGATTTTTTATTTTAGTAATATTTATTTATAATTAAACTTGAATAGCTTATAATGTAGAGTAAAACATTGAAGATGTTTAGGAGATAATTTTGTCTTTAAGTATTTATGAAAATGGGAATTTATTTTTACAGTGAAAGTGTAATGTTTTATTATTAAACTACATAAATTAGAAGTATAAACGGAGTTTAACCGTTAAAGTAATAAGTTAGCAGCTTTTACTTGATTATACTTCCTTGATTGGAATTTATAAATTCAATAGTATTATTAACAATAATATACCTCTAATTTGGTTTCAATCAATTAATATGGATAATGTTTATCAAATTATTAGGTCGAAACTAATTGCAGTATTGCTTCATATTAAAGATGAACTGAAATTTTCAGTACTTTTTGAATGCAAGCCAACTGTTATTATTAACTATCATCCTGTTTAGGAAGCTCATTCAAGAGATCCTTGATTTCATTCATGATAAAGACCTAGGAGAAGGATAAGGAGGAATGTATATCTAATAATTATCCAATAATTGATGTTTGAAAATGTTAATAAGATGGGTATAGGTAGAAGAAGGGCAATTTCTACATCAAAGATTAAAAAGATTACTGCAATTAAGAAGAATCGTAATGAAAAAGGTAAACGTGCTGAATTAATTGGGTCAAAACCGCATTCAAATGGTGATGATTTTTCTCGATCTTCATGATTTTTTTTAGATAAAATTGATGCAATTGATATAATAAATATAGTTAAAATTAGTGTTATTATTATTATGAAGAATATAATTAGAATTACTTATTTTGGTGAAATCAAACTTTTTAATTGGAAGTTAAATATACTAAATATATTAAATAAGTATGTACCTCATCAATAAATTGAGATATATAAAAATAATCACACTACATCAACAAAATGTCAATATCAAGCAGCAGCTTCGAATCCGAAGTGGTGTGAGGAGGAAAAATGTAAGGAGATATGTCGTAATAAACATGTAATTAAGAATGTTGTTCCAATGATTACATGAAGTCCATGAAATCCTGTTGCCATAAAGAAGGAGGCACCATAAATAGAGTCCGCAATAGTAAAAGGTGCTTCAATATATTCATAGGCTTGAAGAATAGTGAAGTATAATCCTAATATAATAGTGTAAAATAGTGCCTGAAGTGTTTGGTTGAAGTTATTGTGTAATAAACTGTGATGGGATCATGTTACTGTAACTCCTGATGCTAAAAGGATGGCTGTATTTAATAGTGGGATTTGTAAGGGGTTAAAAGGTTGAATACCTAGTGGGGGTCAGGAGGATCCAATTTCAATAGTAGGAGATAATCTACTATGAAAGAAGGCTCAGAAAAAGGAAATGAAGAAAAAAATCTCTGAAATGATAAATAAAATTATCCCTCATTGTAATCCTTTAACTACAAATTTTGTGTGTAATCCTTGATAAGTGCCTTCTCGAGTGATATCCCGTCATCATTGGATTATTGTTAAAATTATAATTCTTATTCCTATTATTATTAAGGAGATATTAAATATGTGAAATCATTTAATAAGTCCTGTTATTATAACTATTGCACCTACTGCGCCTGTAAGAGGTCATGGTCTTTGATTAACCAGGTGGAAGGGATGGTTTCTGTGATTTGTCATTAATTTAATTGACTTCTCTAGAATATAATGTAGATAAAATTGCAAATACATAGGATTGAATAATTGCAACTGCTGATTCTAATATTAGAAGGAGAATTTGGGTAAATAGAAGAAATATTAGTAAAGTTGAAGTTAATATAGAACCAGTATTTCCTAGCAGGGTTAATAAAAGGTGTCCAGCAATTATATTAGCAGTTAATCGTACGGCTAATGTCCCAGGTCGAATTAAGTTACTAATTGTTTCAATGCATACTATAAATGGTATTAAAATTGGAGGTGTTCCCTGAGGAACTAAATGAGTAAATATATGTTGTGTGTTATTAAATCATCCGAATAATATAAATCTTAATCATATAGGTAAAGCTAGAGAAAGAGTTATAATTAAATGTCTGGTACTAGTAAAGATATAAGGGAACAATCCAAGAAAATTGTTGAATATAATTAAGGAAAATAGGGAAATAAAGATAAATGATCTTCCTTTATTTATGGCACTAAATCCTAAAAGTGTTTTAAATTCTTGATGTAATTTTATGATTGAAATATTTCATAATATTAAATGTCGTGAGGGGATAATTCAAAATCTAAATGGAATAAGTATGATACCTATAAATGTACTTAATCAATTAAATGAAATGTTTATGAAATTTGTTGATGGATCAAATACTGAAAATAAATTTACTATCATTTTCATGTATATATAATTGATTTAATGTGAAGTCTAGTTGAAAGAGGAGCAGGGACCGGTTGAAAGTAATTTATAATATTAAATAATAATAATGTAAGAGTAAAAATGATAAATAGAAATAACCAATTTAGTGGTATTATTTGTGGAATTGAAAAATACCACTAAATTGGTTATTTCAATTTGACAGGTTGATGTTATTATTTAACTAATTTTTCTTTTATTGGAAGTAATTTGCTAATTTACTATATTGTGGTTTAAGAGACCATTACTTGCTTTCAGTCACCCAATAATTCATAGTTTGAAATTCAATTGATAAAATTGTTTATGGGAATTCTTTCAATTACAATAGGCATAAATCTATGATTTGCACCACAGATTTCTGAGCATTGTCCATAGAATATACCTGGTCGGTTAATAAAAAATCTTGTTTGGTTTAGTCGACCAGGTGTTGCATCTGCTTTTACACCTAATCTGGGAATTGTTCATGAATGAAGAACGTCTGCTGCTGTAATAATAATTCGAATGAATGTATTTATTGGTAAAGTGGCTCGATTATCAACATCTAGGAGACGGAAATTTTTGATTGGTAATTCATTTTGTGGAATTATATATGAATCAAATTCAATTTTTAGAAAATCTGAGTATTCGTATCTTCAGTATCATTGGTGTCCAATAGTTTTTAAAGTCAGGATGGGTTTATTGATTTCATCCATTAAATATAGTAGTCGTAGAGATGGGAGTGCAATAAAAATTAAAATAATAGCTGGTGCAATTGTTCATGCAACTTCAATTATTTGTCCTTCAAGGAGAAATCGATTAATAAATTTATTCTTAAATAAGAGGATTATTATATATGAGACTACTATAAGGATTATTAAGATAATTATTAGTGTGTGATCATGGAAAAAAATTAATTGTTCTATAATAGGAGAAGCACTGTCTTGTAAATTAATATTTGATCAGGTTGTCATTAAGGTTCTAAAAAAAGTTTTAATCTTTATTAATGGAGCTTAAATCCACCGCACTTCTCTGCCAAATTAGATTAAATTACTAATGAAGGTAGTTCAGAATAACTATGTTCTGTGGGGGGTAAATTTTGAAGCCATTCAATTGAATTTCTTGTGTGTGTTGGAAAAATAACTAACCGGTTAGTTATTATACTTTCTCATATAATGAAAATAAATATTAATACTCCAATAAATGAAATTATAGATCCAATTGATGAAATAACATTTCATGTTGTGTATGCATCAGGATAATCTGAGTATCGGCGTGGTATTCCTGCTAATCCCAGAAAATGTTGAGGAAAAAATGTTAAATTAACTCCTGAAAATATAATTATGAATTGAATTTTTAATCATTTAGGATTCAATGATAGGCCTGTAAATAAAGGGTATCATTGAATAAATCCTGCTATAATTGCAAAAACAGCTCCTATTGATAGAACATAATGAAAATGAGCAACAACATAATAAGTATCATGTAAAATAATATCGATAGATGAATTAGCCAATACTACGCCTGTTAATCCTCCAACCGTGAAAAGGAATACAAAACCTAATGATCAAAGACAAGGGGCTCTGTATGATAATTTGGAGCCATAAACTGTTGTTAACCAACTAAAAATTTTGATTCCTGTGGGAACAGCAATAATTATTGTGGCAGAGGTGAAGTATGCTCGTGTATCTACATCTATTCCAACAGTAAACATATGATGGGCTCATACCACAAAACCAAGAAGACCAATAGCTATTATAGCAAAAATTATTCCTAAGTTTCCAAAAGCTTCCTTTTTTCCACTTTCATGACAAATAATATGGGAAATTATTCCAAATCCTGGTAAAATTAAAATATAAACTTCTGGGTGACCAAAAAATCAAAATAGATGTTGATATAAAATTGGATCACCACCTCCAGCAGGATCAAAAAATGATGTATTTAAATTTCGATCAGTTAATAACATAGTGATTGCTCCTGCAAGAACTGGTAAAGATAGAAGAAGTAATAAAGCGGTAATTACTACTGCCCATACAAATAGAGGGATACAATCAGGTTTTATTTGTGTAGGTTTTATATTAATAGTTGTTGAAATAAAATTTACAGCTCCAAGAATTGATGAGACTCCGGCCAAGTGAAGAGAAAAAATAGCTAAATCTACTGATGCTCCTCCATGGGCTAAGCCGCTTGCAAGTGGAGGATATACAGTTCAACCGGTCCCTGCTCCTCTTTCAACTAGACTTCTAGCTAGAAGAAGAGTTAAAGATGGTGGTAGTAATCAGAATCTTATATTGTTTATTCGAGGGAAGGCTATATCTGGAGCTCCTAGTATTAATGGTACCAATCAATTACCAAATCCTCCAATAAGAATTGGTATAACTATAAAGAAAATTATAATAAATGCGTGAGCTGTAACAATAACGTTGTAAATTTGATCATCTCCAATCAAAGAACCTGGTTGATTAAGTTCAGCGCGAATTAATATTCTTAAAGAAGTTCCAACTATACCAGCTCATCCTCCAAATATGAAATATAGTGTTCCAATATCTTTATGGTTAGTAGAAAATAATCATCGTCTCAAAGAAGTGAGATGGCTGATTGAAAGGTGATAGATTGTAAATCTATTTATGAATGGGAAAATTCTCTCACTAAGGTCTTATATTCAATAATGATAATAGAATGCAATTCTATAGGAATAATAATATTATTAAGACTTAAAGAATTAATTTATCTTTATTTATAGCTTTGAAGGTTATAAGTTTATTTAACTTAAAGCCTTTATATAAGTGTAATGATTGAAGGTGAAAGTAATAAGCCGGTTAGTGTGATTGTTAATAATGAGGAATATTTTAAGGGTAAATTTGTTTTTATTGTCATATTTCATCTGGGCTCTGAGTGTAATATTATGAATGATGAGTAACATATTCGTAAGTAGTAGAATAGGGTAATTAAAGATATTAATACCATTAGTGTTACTTGAAAATTTATATTGTTGGTAATGAGATTTTGAATAATAATTCATTTAGGTAAAAATCCTAAAAATGGGGGGAGACCTCCTAATGATAGGAGTGATGAAAATATAATGAACTTTGGGATTCATATATTGTTGTTGATTAAGTTGATTTGGTTAATAAATGAAATATTTGTGAATTTGGTGATTAGAATTAAAGTGGTTGTTAAGATTGAATAAATAAGAAAATACATAATTCATAGGGTTTCACCAATCATTAAAGCTGATATTATTCAGCCAATATGGTTGATTGATGAATAAGTTATTAATTTTCGGATTGATAATTGATTTATTCCCCCAATTGATCCAACCATAACTGATAGTAACGAAATTGAAAATATAAAGGTGTTATTTAGTAATAGTGATAAAAGGATAATTGGTGCAATTTTTTGCAGTGTTATTATGACAAGACAATTATTTCAATTTAATCCTTCTATAACTCTTGGAAATCATCAATGTAGTGGTGCTATTCCACTTTTTAGCATGAGCGGACTAGAAATTATGATTATTAATAAAATTTTGTGGTTGAAAATCATTGTTTCTAATAAAATGTTCACAATAACAAGAAACAGAAGTGTTGAAGATGCAAGTGCTTGAATAAGAAAATATTTTAAGGCCGCCTCTGTTGTGTAAATATTATTATTGTTTATTAAAATCGGAATAAATGATAATAGATTAATTTCCAATCCTATCCAAGCTCCTATTCAGGAATTTGATGAGATTGTAATTATAACTCCTCTAATTAAGGTGAAGTAAAATATGATTCTGGCAGAGGTTTTTAACACTAGAGAAGAGAGTGTTCCTCTATAAACGGGGTATGAGCCCGTTAGCTTGAGTTTTAGCTTACTTGTCTGTAGTAAGCATATATTGAGGTGTATGGTGCACATGAGTTTTTGATACTTTGGGTGATAGTTTAATTCTATCTAATATAAACTAGCAAAGGTAATAATTTAATATTACATGATTTATTCTATCACAATAATCCTTTTTCAGGCACTTCGCT